AGTTGTAGTTATTCACCAAGCAAGAGCCTCATTCTTTTACATCAAAATGGAGTCTTATTAATTGCGAGTTGCTCTTGAATTAAGTCTTTTTTATTTCAGGCAAATTCAAAATTGTTCGAGTCGTGTAATCATTAATTATTGACATTGGTAAACGCCCTAAAGCAATTTGATTATAATTCAATTCGTGACGATCATATGTAGAAAGTTCATATTCTTCAGTCATTGATAAACAATTTGTTGGACAATACTCAACGCAATTACCACAAAATATACATATTCCGAAATCAATGCTGTAATTAAGCAATCGTTTCTTTCTAATATCCGTTTCCAATTTCCAATCTACAACAGGTAGATCTATAGGACATACACGAACACATACTTCACAAGCAATGCATTTATCAAATTCAAAGTGAATTCGGCCGCGGAAACGCTCCGATGTAATCAATTTTTCGTAGGGATATTGAATAGTTACAGGTAAACGACTCGCGTGTGATAAGGTAATCATGAAACCTTGGCCGATGTACCTTGCAGCTCGTACTGTTTGTTGACCATAATTCATGAACTCAGTTACCATAGAGAACATATTGTGAATATCTATAAAATATTTTATGCTTGTTTTGTTTCTTTCTCTTGTTCTTGTTTGAGACAAGTCGTGAAGATAGAATATCATTTTCTTTTACAGTGAAAGAAGTTGGAAAGAAGTTGTTAATAATAGATTGCCGAGAGATATGGGTAAAAGAAATTTCCACCCAAGATTTAAGAGTTGGTCCATTCTTAGCCTTGGTAAAGTCCATCTTGTTGTGATAGCAATGAATAAGAACAGATAAGTTTTAGCTAATGTAATAAAGATCCCAATTATTGTTCCAAAGACTCTACCTGCTTTATTTATTTCAAAAAAAAAAGGAAGAGCTATGTGCGGAAGAGAAAGATTCCAACCCCCCAAGTAAAGAACCGTTACAAATAATGAAGAAACTAGTAAATTCAGATACGAAGCAACGTAAAATAAACCAAATTTTATACCTGAATATTCGGTTTGATAACCTGCTACCAATTCTTCTTCTGCTTCTGGTAAATCAAAAGGTAATCTTTCACACTCGGCTAAGGACGAAATTAGAAAAACAATAAACCCTGTAGGTTGACGCCACAAATTCCACCCCCAAAAACCATATTTTGACTGCGCTTCAACTATATCAACTGTACTTGAACTGTTAGATAATTATAGTCGACGATAACATTACTGTTCGCAACGCTATTACAGAACCGTACATGAGATTGTCACCTCATACGGCTCCTCAAAGGTCACAAATAAATCTAAGACCCGTTTGCTATTATATTTATCTTGAATTATTTATCTTGATATGTTTGTAGGATAGAATCCAAATATATCGCAAGGTCCCCAATTAGACAATGGAATTCTGTCTGCTATATATTATTTTTTATTATAAAGTGCTTCTGAATTTATCTTATCTTTTAAAAAATTTAAATTTTTTGTTGAGTAATAACTGAACCTTTAAATAAAAAGTTTTTTGTATAAATCTCAATAAATATTTCAACCTAGTATTTTTGATTACAAAAAAAGGATACATTGCATTAATTTACGAAACATTACAAGAATTCTATCTCTCTAAAAAGGATTGTTTTTGTAGTGCAATTTAATTCCTTCGAGTTTATTTTTTTGTTCCTAATTCTCCTTTCTCAGAAAAAGGTACTTTAAACAAAGCAAAGTAAAGGATTACTTCGTTCTTGATAGTTATTTATTTAATCGGTGGATAGGAACATACTCTGGATCGGAATCGTGGGGAGTACTCCTTCATCATTTCTACCAACATAAAGCCCCAATTATAATCCCTTTTATGCTATGCAGTATGCACATAAAAATCCTGTTGAATAACTTACATAATCTCTATTACGAATCCTTTGTGTACCTTGGTGTTCCTAACTATCCACTCTTTTTGGTCAAAAGGACCCCACTCATTAGGGTAATACATGTATGTTAATAACTAGTAAAATCCCTAGATAGTTGCTCCTTTTGAACCCGCTTCAAGTCATGATGATTAATCACTCAATCTTGGGATAAATAGTATATAATGCGTATGTTTACTTTTTACGTAACTCTTGTACATAGGAAATGAGACTTAATCCTTTTACTGCAAAATAATAAGCTGTTTTTGTCACTCATATAACTATCTGGTTTAGTTCATCAACCCGAATGATGAATAAAAAATAAAATATAGATTCAACTCATGAAATTTCCTTACTAGAAATAAAATAAATAGAGTAAATTTTATGCCTCAACGAATCACACGTAGAGATATTGATAACACACATAGAGTTAATGGTATTTCATAACTAATTGATTGAGCAGCAGCCCGTAAACCACCTAAAAAAGAATATTTATTATTTGATCCATAACCTGACATCAGAAGGCCCACGGGAGCAATACTTGAAATGGCAATCCATAAAAAAACACCAATACTGACATCAGCTAGAACAAGGCGATATCCAAAAGGAATTACTAAATAACTTAGTAGAATTGATGTGACTGCTATGGATGGTCCGATACTGAATAAACGAGTGTCTCCTCTTGATGGAAGAAGATTCTCTTTGAAAAGTAATTTTGTACCATCTGCTAAAGCTTGAAGAATTCCCAAAGGACCAGCGTATTCAGGGCCAATACGTTGTTGTACCCCCGCAGATATTTCTCTTTCTAACCAAACAATTACTAGTACACCTATTGTGATTCCTAATACAGGAGTAAAAATAGGGACAAGTATCCATATGATCTCATATACCTCTTTTAAGGATTCCAATCTAAAAAAAGAATTGATAGCTTGTACTTCTGTTGTATCTATTATCATTTTAACGATCAACTTCTCCCATAATGATATCTATGCTACCTAGTATTGTCATAATATCAGCCAATTTCATTCTTTTAACTAATTGAGGAAGGATTTGCAAATTGATAAAACCCGGTGGTCGGATTTTCCATCTCCAAGGAAAAACACCTTTATCTCCTATCAGAAAAATTCCCAATTCTCCTTTTGGGGCTTCGACTCTTACATAAAGTTCTTGCTTTGACAATTCAAAAGTAGGAGAAGGTTTTTTACTGATAAATCGATAGTCAAAATCATTCCATTCGGGATCCCATACTTTATCAAAGCGCCGGATTTCTAAATTCTCATAAGGCCCCCCCGGAATTCCTTCTAAAGCCTGTTGAATAATTTTTACTGATTCTGTCATTTCACTGATTCGTACTAAATAACGAGCTAATGAATCCCCTTCTTTTTGCCATTGAACTCCCCAATCAAATTCATCGTAAGACTCATAATGATCAACCTTACGAAGATCCCATTGTATTCCGGAAGCTCGTAGCATTGGTCCCGATAAACCCCAATTTATTGCCTCCTCTCCACCAATAATGCCTACTCCCTCAACTCGCTCTAAAAAAATAGGATTCCGTGTAATAAGCCTTTGATATTCAGTAACTCTTGTTAAAAAATAATCACAAAAATCCAAACATTTATCTATCCAGCCATGAGGTAAATCAGCAGCGACTCCTCCAATACGAAAATAATTATGCATCATTCGCATACCGGTAGCAGCTTCGAATAGGTCATATATCAATTCTCTTTCTCGAAAAATATAGAAGAAGGGGGTCTGTGCCCCAATATCTGCCATAAAAGGGCCAAGCCATAACAAATGCGAAGCTATACGACTTAACTCTAACATAATGACTCTGATATAGCTGGCCCTTTTAGGCACTTGAATATTGCCTAACTGCTCTGGGGCATTTACAGTTATTGCTTCGGTGAACATAGTAGCTAAATAATCCCAACGTGTTACATAAGGTAAATATTGTATAATTGTTCGGTTTTCCGCAATTTTTTCCATCCCTCTATGTAAATAACCCAATATGGGTTCACAGTCAATAACATCTTCACCATCTAGAGTAACAATGAGTCGAAGAACACCGTGCATTGATGGGTGCTGAGGACCTATATTGACTATCATAAGGTCATTTCGTGGAGCTGGTGCAGTCATAGGTTTTTTCCCGATTCATTATTCCATGAATTGCTGAAAGCGAAAAGAGGTTCATCAAAATTTAAGCGAAAATTCAAAAAGACTCTTCAAATTAATTATTTTTTGTTTCTCGAATCTCCAACCGGCCTATTAATTCTTTATAACGTACTCTATTTTTTTTTGACAAATAGGCGAGCAGCCGTTGACGTTTTCCTAGAATTTTACGCAGACCTCTCTGAGATAAATAGTCTTTTTTGTGCAATTCCAAATGTGAAGTAAGTCTCCGTATCCTATTGGTGAAACTCACTACTTGAAATTCAACAGACCCTTTGTTGTTTTCGTTTTCCTCTTTCAAAATAATTGCACTGAGTGGATTTTTTATCATAAAAAAGCTCCTTCTACCCTTTTATTTACATATAAATATATTTTATTTTATCGGTCAGTAATAATAATATTAGTAATTTTATTGTAGTAATAAATATACACAAGAATTTGAATTTCTTTATGGACTTCCAATTTTATTAATCAAATTTTAATTTGAGTTGTATAGGGATAAAAAAGGAGATGGTACGTTTTTACACTCACAACGTCAAATAATTTATACCCAAAATTCGGAATATTCTTTAGATTCGTTTATTTTCTATATTTTATCCAAACAAATTGATACGTCATTGATTTTGTATTAAATAAAAATGATCTATATTAGACTGGGACGTAAGACAAGGCATATGTGCATCTGTTTGGCTTTTCTATATGGTACAGGTACAGAATAAGGCAAAATGTACCATCAACCTATTTTTAATTGTGGATATATTCTTAACATACTAAAACGGCTTCCATTATTAGTATTAAACCAATATCTATTCATACAAGCTAAGTCTTCTAATCGATAATTCGGCCAAAGAAATAACTTTAATTTAATTAATTCATTTTTATCTCTATCAAGATGTTTTTTTTGATCCAAAAAAGGATTCCTGCTTTTTATGTTTTTCTTGTTACAAAATACTGTATTTTTATCCACACTCTTTATATTTTTTGAGTTGAAAGAAATTAAAATTCTCAACTCTCTACGACGTCTAGACGATAAAATATTTTCAGGAACGATAAAATCATAATGTTTTTTGTCTCTCTTTATAATTATTTTTTGATATTTTGGGATAGATTCATACAATTTTTTTTTATTTATATATCTTTGTTCTCTATATCTTTGAGGAGTTTGGTACTTACTCTTATGAACCAACGATATACCTACGGTTTGATACATAAGAAGGTATCCGTCGTTTTTTACAGACAAACGGATGGGATCGATAAAAAATATACCCCTTTTATTCAATTCTATAGGAGTCAATTTTTTTCGAATCACCATTATATCCAGATTTAATTCTTTCCTTTGAATAGATGATATAGTAGTATCTCTTGTATTTCTCAATCCAAGCAAGTAACAATATATCTTTATATTATTGATCATTCTTTCAGTTAAATTCGGAATTAAACCATCGTCTATTATCCATTGAAAAAGCAAATAGTGTTTCCGTAAGAAAACCATTTCTGGTCTCATCTTATTCCGTATCTTATACTTATATTGTTTTTTCATTTTATCTTGGTTTTGTGCATATGATCTAAGGCCTCTTCGGCCTGTGGGTTCTTTTTCTTCTTGATTTTGATTCATTAATTCAGAATATCTTTTTTCATTCGATGGTCTAAAAAAATTCCATTTTTTCTTTTCATTGATGTTTTTCTTTTTATTTAAATTTAAAAGAAGTAATTTGCTTGGTATAATCCATGGTTTTTTTTTGTATACATTTAAAAGTGGCACAAATTCTGGGAAGAACTTAAGTTTCAGATTTGTAGATATTGGATTTAGTATTTCTTCATTCATTTCCATCCAATCAAAAAAAAGTTTTTTGTCATTGATTGGATTTCTTTCTAAATCTTGATCAATCGGTAGATAAAAAATATTGTTTTTATCAATTTTTTGGTAATTATTACTTCCAAGCTTAGTATTTATATTACTGTTATAATCCATTTTGGTCCAGTCCTCAATATCTTTTTTTTGTCTTATAAAAAAATTCAGAATTGTCCAATCAAAATATTTTCTATCTGGATTTTTTTGAATATACACAATATCATCTTTTTCTAGATAATTATTGATAGGAATTTCCTCCAGGTTTTCAAATAAATTTTGTTTATAATTGTTGTAATTAAACATAATTTTTTGGTTTTTTTTTAAGTCTGATGGCGATCCATCAATAATATATGAGGACTTCTTAATTTCATAATTAATATATTTAGATGCTAAAATATCATATATATAATGTTTTGAAAAATTATATTTTTGGTTTGGTAATGGATATACTTTAAAATACTTTTGTTTTTTGTGATAAAGTAATCGGTCTTTTTCATACGAGTTCCATTTTGTTAAATCTTTTTTGGGGGTCATATCACCTTGATTTATTGTAGTTCGCCATTTTTTTGGTATTAATCCAGACCATATAATCTGAGATAAATTGTATTGATAATGACTTCTTAACCAGTTTTTCCATTGATTCGTTGAAAGTTTCGTATGTATTAATTCGGAATGAAATACTCCTTGTGTTACAAAATAATTTTTTATTGCAGTCTTAAGAACAAAAGGGCTTCCATGATATTCAAAAATAGATCTTAACTTATATAAATTAATAACTTGGGTTTGTGATAATTTGTAAAATACATATGCTTGTGATAAGGAGGATAAGTCAAAAAAAAGACGTGAATTCCTCTTACTTTTTTTAATATTGTAAAGTGAACTTTTTAGAGTCGAAATAAAGTAAATTTCTTTTTTTTTTTCTTGTTTTGTTTTATTATTGTAAATGTATTTTTCAAAACAAAAATTTCTTGATTCAAGAAGGAGTTGTGTAGGAATTCTAGCAATATGAATGATACATAGAAAGATATCGATGTATAATCTTTTAATGAAAATTTTTATAAACAAATCTAATTTATAGATTAATCGAGTAAAACTTTTTTTGTTAGGACTTCTTTTTTTCTTGGCGTTACTTTTTTTTTCTTTCGTAAGACTCTTTGTTTTCTTTCTGATTGTGCTTGTTCTATCAGTGAGAGTTTTAATTTTTTTTTCTCTCAATGAATAATTTGTATTATCTGTAGATTTAATTTTTATAAACGAGTCGTTAATTATCTGATTCCTAATTATATAATCTTTTTTTTTGTTAGTTTCGCCGTATTCATGCACCTTTCTCAATATAAACAATTGAGTTGGATGTACTTTTAAGAGTTCTTTTTTTATTCTTTTTAGAAACAGAACTAAAACGTTTTTGATAACCACCTCTTTTGGTTCTTTTGAATCTTGTAGAAAATCTTTTGTTCCTTTTTTTAAAACTCTTATAACTTTAAAATTATTTTTTTTCGTTTTTCGAATTTTTTTTTTTAGTTCTTTAAAAATAGGCTTAAAAAAGGAATATTTTTGGGGGACATAACCAAAGG